ATCACAACTTCTTCTACCCATCCTGTATATTGTCCTTTTCATTCTGTGTTGAAATATAAACTTATTATATTAGTAGGCGAGATTTTACGAAAAAGGTTCTTTATATTCCTTTATATTCATAGCATAGGAGAAACTACTATTTTTTTTTTTTTTTTTTTCAATATCCCCTCGTTATTAGTTACTAACCCTAGTGATTGGATTTATATGCTTATTCTGATCGGAATATTCAAATGATTTTCATCGAATGACTATTCATCTATTGTATTTTCATGTAAATGAGGGGCAAGAAAGTTCTATGGAAAAATGGCGGTTCGATTCGATGTTGTTTAACGGGGAGTTAGAATACAGGTGTAGGCTAAGTAAATCAATGGACAGTCTTGGTCCTTTTGAAAATACCAGTGTAAGTGAAGATCCAATTTTAAATGATATGGATAAAGACATTTTAAATTTTAGCGACAAGTCTAATTACAGTAATGTTGATCATTTAGTCGGCGACAGATACATTCGGAATTTCATATCTGATGACACTTTTTTCGTTAGGGATAGTAATAGGGACAGTTATTCCATATATTTTGATATTGAAAATAAAAATTTTGAGATTGACAACAACCGTTCTTTTCTAAGTGAACTAAAAAGTTCTTTTTATAGTTATCAGACTTCTAGTTATATGAATAATGCACCCCAAAGTGACGATACTCGCCACGATCGTTACATGTATGATACTAATTCTCATTATAGTTTGAATAATCACATTAATAGTTGTATTGACAGTTATCTTGGTTCTCAAATTTGTATTGATAGTTATATTTTAAGCAACAGTAACAATTACAGTGACAGCTACATTTATAGTTACATTTGTGGCGAAAGCGTAAATAGTAGTAAAAGCGAGAGTTCCAGTATAAAAACTAGCACAGATGATAGTGATTTTAGTATAAGTTCTAATAATTTAAATGTAACTCAAAAATACAGGCATTTGTGGATTCAATGCGAAAATTGTTATGGATTAAATTATAAGAAATTTTTAAAATCAAAAATGAATATTTGTGAACAATGTGGATGTCATTTGAAAATGAGTAGTTTTGATAGAATCGAACTTTCGATTGATCCCGGTACTTGGGATCCTATGAACGAAGACATGGTCTCTCTGGATCCCATTGAATTTCATTCGGAGGAGGAACCTTATAAAGATCGTATTGATTCTTATCAAAAAAATACAGGATTAACTGAGGCTGTTCAAACAGGCACAGGTCAACTAAATGGTATTCCCGTAGCAATTGGTGTTATGGATTTTCAGTTTATGGGTGGTAGTATGGGATCTGTAGTGGGCGAAAAAATCACACGTTTGGCCGAGTATGCTACCAATCAATTTTTACCTCTTATTCTAGTGTGTGCTTCCGGAGGAGCACGCATGCAAGAAGGAAGCTTGAGCTTGATGCAAATGGCTAAAATATCTTCCGCTTTATATGATTATCAATTAAATAAAAAGTTATTTTATGTAGCAATCCTTACATCCCCTACCACAGGCGGGGTGACGGCTAGTTTTGGTATGTTGGGAGATATCATTATTGCCGAACCCAATGCTTATATTGCATTTGCAGGTAAAAGAGTAATTGAACAAACATTGAATAAGACAGTACCTGAGGATTCACAAGTGGCTGAATATTTATTCCATAAGGGCTTATTCGATCCAATCGTACCACGTAATCCTTTAAAGGGCGTTCTGAGTGAGTTATTTCGGCTACATGCTTTCTTTCCTTTGAATGAAAATTAGATTAGAGCCTTAGAGTCTTAATTTAATAAAACTTAATAAATTTTTTTTATGTGTGGTGATCAAGTAGTTATTTAATTTATAGGAATCAAAGTCAAAATCCGAAGAATGGATTTTGACTTTGGTAACATAAGATTGAATTGTAGAAAGAACCATCCGGATCGTTTTTTTATCGATATTCCTGGTTACTAATACTAACTAGGAAATCTCTATTAAACAAAAGAGTGAATTCTTTCAAAATAAAAGAGTGAATTCTTTCGCTTTCTTCCGTGGAATTAGTTAACAAGGTCTTGCATCTTTCTATATCTCCCGAAAATAATCCCCCACTAAGAATCCTTTTTGTTGGATCGTATTATAACGAATTCTTTGGGAGTTTTTAGGAAATACTTTAAAATTTTATTAAATTATGAAATTTATAAGACAAGAAAAGATAATAACTACTAATACGAATAGAAAAAGGGTGGATTATCGTATATATATATTTCATGTAGAAACATGTAGAAAGATGAATTAGAAACATGTAGAAAGATGAATAGGTCCATTTATTTATATATTTATTGTATTTTATTAATTAATATATATTTCTTAAATTAATATATATTTCTTAAATTAATATATATTTCTTAAAACATATACTTATAGACTCCCTATACCTATTAAGTATATATATACTCACTTAGGTATACTTAGTATAATATAACAATTATATATGAATTATAAGATATCTTTATAACAATATAAGGATAAGGTTCAAATATAAAACAATAAATATAACAATAAATAACAGGTACAAATATTAAATCGAGGTACCCATTCTATGATAACTCTCAACAGTCTCCCCTCCATTTTTGTGCCTTTAGTGGGCTTAGTATTTCCGGCAATTGCAATGGCTTCTTTATCTCTTTATGTTCAAAAAAACAAGATTTTTTAGATACAACAAGGACAAATCTTATATATATATATATATTTTTTTTTCAAGACTTACTTGGATCATAACACGGATATCTATTTAGTAAAATATGGTATAATATGCGGCTTCCTTCGGGCATAAGCTCTTATGTATGTGTAAACATGATAAATGAATTATAACTATTTTCAAATAGATCGGGATCGGGGATAATTTCTGAAATGTAAAGTCAATATATCTATATGTATTAGGAAATCATATGAAAGGGATGTTATTATTTTAGTTTGGATCTAAGAAATTCGATGAATTATCCCTAAAGGTTCACATCATAATAGTGCTGGTTGATGAGAGTTACTTCGGAAACAAAAAAAAGTAAAAAAAAAAATGATTTTTGTTATTCTCCAATTCCAATAAAATGCAACTAGGTCTAGTTAGAGTATGAGTTGGCGATCAGAACGTATATGGGTAGAACTTATAGCGGGGTCTCGAAAAACAAGTAATTTCTGTTGGGCCTTTATTCTTTTTTTAGGTTCATTAGGGTTTTTATTGGTTGGAACGTCCAGTTATTTTGGTAGGAATTTTATATCTTTATTTCCTTCTCAGCAAATCATTTTTTTTCCACAAGGTATCGTGATGTCTTTCTATGGGATCGCAGGTCTTTTTATTAGCTCCTATTTGTGGTGCACAATTTCGTGGAATGTAGGTAGTGGTTATGATCGATTCGATATAAAAGAGGGCATAGTGTGTATTTTTCGTTGGGGATTTCCTGGAAAAAATCGTCGCATATTCCTCCGATTCCTTATGAAAGACATTCAGTCCATCAGAATAGAAATTAAAGAGGGTATTTATGCTCGTCGTGTCCTTTATATGGAAATAAAAGGACAAGGAGCCATTCCCTTGACTCGTACTGATGAGAATTTTACTCCACGAGAGATTGAGCAAAAAGCTGCTGAATTGGCCTATTTCTTGCGTGTACCAATTGAAGTATTTTGAAAAAAGGAACTGAAGAATGAATACTTTGCAAGAGATAAAAAACTCAAGAATCATCTTTTTTTCTATAGCATAACTTAACTGAAGTTTCTTCAGAACGCTTACTCGAGCCAAAGCAAACGTATATGAAACAATTCTAAAACTAAATTGTTTATGTCCACAATTTTTTTTATGCGTATGTAAATCCACTTAACTCAATTCAGTAACAAATCTAAATGATAGATTCATCATATATCAAAACAAAACATTTCATCATAAAGTAAAGAATTTTTTTTTTTTTTTTTCTAAATATTTGATATTTTGATAGAACGGGAGTTCTTTCGTCTCGAAATCCGACTACTATTAATTTGAAGAGGGCTCTTTCTTATTCTATATTCTTTCTAAATTCAAGGACTAACCGCTGTACTGAATCACAAAAAAATACGGAAATACATCGATGACTTGTAATAGAACTTATGCTTGATAGAAATATTAGTATCATATAGAGTCGACGAATGAGGTGCGTTCATTAAAAATTTTAAAATTCACAGACGAAAAAATGGCAAAAAAGAAAGTATTAATTTCCCTTCTATATCTTGCATCTATAGTATTTTTGCCTTGGTGGATCTCTCTCTCATTTAATAAAAGTCTGGAATCTTGGTTTACTAATTGGTGGAATACTAGGCAATCCGAAATTTTTTTGAATGATATTCAAGAAAAGAGTATTCTAAAAGAATTCATAGACTTAGAGGAACTCTTACGTTTGGACGAAATGATAAAGGAATACCCGGAAACACATTTACAAAAGCCTCGCATCGAAATCTACAAAGAAACGATCCAATTGATCAAGATGCACAACGAGGATCGCATCCATACAATTTTACACTTCTCGACAAATATAATCTGTTTCGGTATTCTAAGTGGTTATTCTATTCTAGGTAATGAAGAACTTGTTATTCTTAACTCTTGGTTTCAAGAATTCCTATACAACTTAAGCGACACAATAAAAGCTTTTTCTATTCTTTTATTAACTGATTTATGTATAGGATTCCATTCGCCCCACGGTTGGGAATTAATGATTGGCTCTGTCTACAAAGATTTTGGATTTGCTCATAATGATCAAATTATATCCGGTCTTGTTTCTACTTTTCCAGTCATTTTAGATACAATTTTTAAATATTGGATCTTTCGTTATTTAAATCGTGTATCTCCTTCACTTGTAGTGATTTATCATTCAATGAATGACTGAAAAGTGATCGAACGATCCAATTATAATATTTGTTACTTTGTACATAAGCAAAACATTCAAAATTGTACTTACTACCCATCCAAGGGATTCCTCCAATATTCCAGTAA